ACGGGGTCCAGAATCAAAATAGTTTGGGGCATTAAACAGCTTATATCCATAGAACATCTGACGTAACATCGATAATAAATAAATAGGAGTTAATATAATCCCAACTGCCATTACAAAAGTAATTAGTATTTTTGGCATTAAAAGGTATTTTTGGTCTGTAATTATTCCCAAAAATACTATTAATTCCGAAAAAAAACCGCTCATGCCTGGTAATGCCAGGGAAGCTAGTGATAAGATACTGAACATCGTGAATATTTTTGGCATTAGGGTAGCCATTCCACCCATTTCGTCAAGATAAACAAGACGTATTCTATCATAACTCGTTCCCGCCAAGAAAAAAAGTGCAGCGCCAATAAACCCATGTGATATTATTTGCAAAATGGCCCCATTGAGTCCCATTTCACTTATAGAGCAAATTCCTACAATTATAAAACCCATATGAGATACAGACGAATAGGCTATTCGTTTTTTTAAATTTTGTTGACCAGAAGATGTTGAAGCTGCATAGATTATTTGCATTGCGCCCACTATTATCAACCAAGGAGAAAAAGTAGAATGGGCATGGGGTAATAATTCCATATTGATCCGAACCAATCCATACGCTCCCATTTTTAATAAGATTCCGGCTAGAAGCATACAAGTACTGTAGTGTGCTTCTCCATGAGTGTCCGGTAACCATGTATGTAAGGGTATAATCGGCGATTTGACAGCAAAAGCAATAAGAAATCCAATATAGAATAGTATTTCCAGAGCTACAGGATATGATTGATTGGCTGATGTTTCAAAATTGAATGTTGCTTCATTGGAAGCATATAAAGCGATACCTAAGGCTCCTATTAATAAAAAAACGGAACCTCCTGCAGTATACAATATAAACTTTGTAGCTGAATACAGACGTTTCTTCCCCCCCCACATAGATAGAAGTAGATAAACAGGAATTAATTCTAACTCCCACATAATGAAAAAAAGTAGCAGATCCTGCGAAGAAAATAATCCTATTTGCCCACTATACATTGCTAACATCAAAAAATGGAATAATCGGGAATCCCGAGTAACTGGCCAAGCCGCTAAAGTAGCTAAAGTGGTTATAAAACCTGTCAGTAAAATAGGCCCTAACGAAAGTCCATCTATTCCCAATCTCCAATAAAAATCAAAACAATTGATCCATTTATAATCTTCTGTTAATTGGATTAAAGGATCGTCCAATTGAAAATAATAAAAGAATGCATAGGTCATTAAAAGGAGTTCTAAGATAGAAATACATATAGTATACCATCTAATTACCTTATTTCCTCGATGAGGGAAAAAGAAAATTAAGGAACCTGCGGATATCGGTAAAACTACAAATATTGTTAACCAAGGAAAAGAATTCGTGGTAAAGACAAGATACATTTGGACCAGAAAAAACCCGTGCTCGAAAACTTAATATATTTTTTTATTTTTTTTTCAAGTACGGGTTTTTGGCGGTAAACAAAAAATAAAATGTATTCAAGTGGGCTTTTCTAGAAAGTATCAATACGCTAGACCCATGCTTCGAGTTGTTTCATGCCATAAATAAACTCGAACACTCAAGAAATCCGTTGGACAGGCGGATTCACATCTCTTACAACCGACACAGTCCTCTGTTCTGGGAGCAGAAGCGATTTGCTTAGCTTTACATCCGTCCCAAGGTATCATTTCTAATACATCAGTGGGACAAGCCCGGACACATTGAGTACACCCTATACATGTATCATAAATCTTTACTGAATGTGACATTTGGATCTATAATTTTTTTTGAACGTGATAAATTTTCGATCTAGTAAATTTCTAAACGAATCATATTCATATATTTAAACACCAGATGAATCAATGATTTACCAGAATTATTTTATATTCAATTCCGGGTGGACTCATTCGCATTGCTTATTAGACAGAGTTAAGATACTTTACTTTAATTCATTACGTTTTACCAAACAGCCTGGATACCATATATGTGAATTCAAATTGATGAATATTCTATTTTATATGATTAATACTACTTATTTATTTAACAAATTTGATTGATTGATAGAGATTGATTTTCTATTACGATAAATTGACGACACTATAGCCGGACCAATAGCTGCTTCAGCGGCTGCAATAGATATAACAAAAATTGAGAAAATATTTCCTTTTAATTGGCGACTATCAAAAAAGTCTGAAAATATTACGAAATTTATATTAATGGCATTCAATATAAGTTCAAGACACATAAGAGCTCTAACCATATTTCGACTTGTGATCAATCCATAAATGCCGATAGAAAATAAATAAGCACTCAAAACAAGCACATGTTCAAGCATCATCGACTCACTCCTTTTCGATTTATTTCAATATAAATTGAATATAAAATAAATTGAATATAAACAACAATTCAACATCAACATATTGGATTGCCTAGAATAAGACTATCACAAGTTACAGAAAAAGATATATTGGTAATAGATCGAATAAAAGAATTTATACATCAATCGTTTTCAAATAGAATTGTAAAGAAAATAGATGTGATAAATTAGAACAAAGTTGAATTTTGATTACGATTGCTAATTCTAAAGATTTATTACTGACGAGCCACAGCAATCGCACCTATCAAAGCAACTAACAGAATTATTGAAATGAATTCAAATGAAAGAAAAAAATCTGTTGATAAATGAATTCCGAGTTGTTGACTATTACTTATCAAATCTTGCTCTATAATCTGGTTTGCTTTTGTAGTCCAAATAATCCCGTACCACGACGTATCCAGAATAATAGTAATTAGTAAAACAAAAATACTTGTACAAACTAAAGAAGTAACCCCATTCCCAACAGTCCAAAGATTAAAATCTTTGTAATCTTCTGAACCATTCATGAACATCACAGCAAATAGAATTAAAACATTTATAGCTCCTACATAAATAAGAAGCTGTGCAGCAGCTACAAAATAAGAATTTGATAAAATGTAGAATAAAGATATACAAACAAGAAGGAATCCCAATGAAAAAGCAGAATAAATTGGGTTGGTAAGTAATACCACTCCGAGACCTCCTAATATAAGACCTAATCCCAGAAAGACTAAAAGAAAATCATATATTGGTTCAGATAAATCCATTGTACGGAAAATAAAAGATAAAACAATCGAATTCGTTATTTTTTCATGACCTTGTTGATCCGACCAGGAAAACCTTATTTATCTTATTTATAATGGGTTTCTATAGTTGAATTCAACCCTAAAGGGATATGTGGAAATTACTACAGAAATACAACTGTTGGACTAATCTCATTCTTTATTCTTTCCTCGAAAAAGATAATTCAACACTCTAATTTGAATTTAGAAAAAAAAATTATAGCTATATTAAGAGATTTTCAATTCAAATTAAGCCGCAATATTATTCTTAAATCAAATTTAGTAATTATAAATTGTTCTTTAATGAAAAATCAAAAGGGGGTTTGCCCACTTTTTTGAGGTGAATTCGAAATCGTGCGAATTGTATAATCGTTAATTACTGACATTGGTAAACGACCTAAAGCAATTTGATTATAATTCAATGCATGACGATTATAAGTAGAAAGCTCATACTCTTCAGTCATTGATAAACAATTTGTTGGACAATACTCAACACAGTTACCACAAAATATACAGATTCCAAAATCAATACTGTAATTAAGTAACCGCTTCTTTCGAATATCAGTTTCCAATTTCCAATCAACAACAGGTAGATTTATAGGACAGACACGAACACATACTTCACAAGCAATGCATTTATCAAATTCAAAATGGATTCGACCGCGAAAACGTTCCGAGGTTATTAATTTTTCATAAGGATATTGAATAGTTACAGGTAAACGATTTGCGTGGGATAAAGTAATCGTGAAACTTTGACCAATGTACCTTGCAGCTCGTATAGTTTGTTGACCATAATTCATGAACCCAGTTATCATGGGGAACATATCGCAAATCTCTATGAATAATTTTATGTTTGTTTCGTTCTCTTGTTTGAGTCAAGTCGTAAATATAGAAAAATATTACTCTATAGCGAAAGGAGTTGGAAAGAGGTTGTTACTAATAGATTACCGAGAGAAATAGGTAAAAGAAATTTCCATCCAAGATTTAATAGTTGGTCCATTCTTAGTCTAGGTAAAGTCCATCTTGTTGTGATAGAAAGGAACAAAAATAGATATGTTTTAACCAATGTAATAATGATATCTATTGTTGTTCCAAAGACTCCACCTACCTTTTTTATTTCAAAAAACTCAGGAACAAATATGTACGGAATAGAGATATTCCAACCACCCAAATAAAGAACTGTTACAAATAAGGAAGAAACTAATAAATTTAGATAGGAAGCAATATAAAACAAACCAAATTTGATACCCGAATATTCGGTTTGATAACCTGCTACTAATTCTTCTTCTGCTTCTGGCAAATCAAAAGGTAATCTTTCACATTCTGCTAGGGAAGAAATGAAAAAAATGATAAACCCTATAGGTTGGCGCCACAAATTCCATCCCAAAAAGCCATATTTTGATTGTGCCTCAACTATATCAACTGTACTTGAACTGTTAGATAATCATAGTCGTTGATAACATCACTGTTCTCATCGCTATTTCAGAACCGTACGTGAGATTTTTATCTCATACGGCTCCTCGAAGGCCATAAATAAATCTAAGGAACGGATATCGTCTTATTTTATCTTGATATATTTGTAAGATAGATAGGACAAAATCTATCGAACGTTCCAAAATTCGACCAATGAAATTCTGTCTGTTATAATATTAAAAAAATACGTCTGAATTCATCTCATCTTTTAAGAATTTCAATTTTTCTTTTTTGAGCAATAACTTAAATAATTAATTCAATAAAATACTCCTTGTAGAAGTGTCAATAGATATTTCAACTCATCGTTTTCTTTTTATTATTTATTACGAAAAGATTTTTTCTATTACGAATAAGGGTTAGGCATTCCATTAGTTGATGAATTATGGCGTGAGTTCAATTTCGATGATCGATTTATATAAATATGACTATAGAAAAAGAAAAGAAAGAGTAAAAAAAAAAGATCTTTTTTTATTGTAATTAGATTCTTTTTTTGTTCCTAGTCTTATTTCTTCAAAAAAAGGAAAGGATTATTTCGTTCCTGATAGTTAGTTTTTAATCAGTTGATGGGAGCATACTCGAGATCGGAATTGTGAGGAGTACTGCCGAATCATTTCTACCAATTTAAAGCCCCAAGTAATATTCTTTTTCTATTATTTCGATTATGTGGAAATACTTTTTTTTTTGATAATTAAAATAATCTCTATTACTAATCCTTTGTGTATTTTTGTGTTCCTAACCATCTACTTATTTTTTTGTTCAAAAAATCGTCTGTTAGCATTATGGTAATACATATAAATGATAGTAAAAACTCAATAAGGTTGATTCTTTTGAGCCCGCTTCAAGCCCGGATGATTAATCAACCAATCTTGGGGCAAAAAATATTGTTTTCTTATGTTTATTGTTTATTTCTGTTTTACTCTTGTACATAGAAAATGAGTCTCAATTTTTTTACGGCAAATTTAGAAGCTGTTTTCTTTCACCCATATAACTATCCAGTTTAGTTGATCAATCCAAATAATGAATAAAAAAATGGAAGATATCTAGTCAATTAATTTTTCTATTTTCCTAAACAGATAAATAGAAATATAGAAAATCTTTTCTTTCAACGAATCGCACGTAGAGATATGGATAATACACAGAGGGTTAATGGTATTTCATAACTAATCGATTGAGCGGCAGCTCGCAGACCACCTAAAAAGGAATATTTATTATTTGATCCATATCCTGACATAAGAAGCCCCAAGGGGGCAATACTTGAAATAGCAATCCATAAAAAAACACCCATATTTAGATTCGCTAAAACAAGGTGATAACCAAAAGGAATTACTGAATAGCTTAATAAAGTTGATATGACTGCTATAGATGGCCCGATATTAAATAAAAGAGTATCGCCTCTTGATGGAAAAAGATTTTCTTTAAAAAGTAGTTTTGTCCCATCAGCTAAAGCTTGAAGAACTCCCAAAGGACCAGCATATTCAGGTCCAATACGTTGTTGTATCCCTGCAGATATTTCTCTTTCTAACCATACAATTACTAGTATGCCTATCGTGATTCCCAATACAAGAATAAAAATAGGAACAAGCATCCACAAAATTCCATAGACCTCGTTTAAGGATTCCAATCCGGAAAAAGAATTGATAGCTTGTAGTTCGGTTGTCTCAATTATCATTTTAACGATCAACTTCTCCCATAATGATATCTATACTCCCTAGTATTGTCATAATATCAGCCAATTTCATTCTTTTAACTAATTGAGGAAGAGTTTGCAAATTGATAAAACCCGGGGGGCGAATTTTCCATCTCCAAGGAAAAGCGCTTTGATCTCCTATCAGGAAAATTCCCAATTCTCCTTTTGGAGCTTCAACTCTCATATAAAGTTCTTGTTTCGGCAATTCAAACGTAGGCGAAGTTTTTTTACTAATGAATCGGTAGTCAAAATGGTTCCAATCGGGATTTCTTTCTTTATCAAAATATCGGATTTCTAAATTTTCATAAGGGCCCCCCGGAATTCCTTCCAAAGTCTGTTGAATAATTTTTATGGATTCCGTCATTTCAGCAATTCGGACTAAATAACGCGCTAACGAATCCCCCTCTTTTTGCCACTGGATTTCCCAATCAAATTCGTCATAACACTCATAATGATCAACTTTGCGAAGATCCCATTGTACGCCGGAAGCTCGTAACATAGGTCCGGATAAACCCCAATTTATTGCTTCCCCTGTACCAATAATACCTATTCCTTCAACTCGTTCTAAAAAAATAGGATTACGCGTAATAAGTTTTTGATATTCAGCAACTCTTGTTAAAAAATAATCGCAGAAATCCAAACATTTATCTAACCAACCATAAGGTAGATCAGCTGCTACTCCTCCGATACGGAAAAAATTATGCATCATTCTCATACCGGTGGCAGCTTCGAATAAATCATATATTAACTCTCTTTCTCGAAAAATATAGAAGAAGGGAGTCTGTGTACCAATATCTGCCATAAAGGGGCCAAGCCATAACAGATGAGAAGCTATACGACTCAACTCCAACATAATTACTCTGATATAACTGGCTCTTTTAGGTACTTGAATATTTCCCAAATGTTCTGGCCCGTTTACTGTTATTGCTTCTGTGAACATAGTAGCTAAATAATCCCAACGTGTTACATAAGGCAAATATTGTATAATTGTTCGGTTTTCCGCAATTTTTTCCATTCCTCTGTGTAAATAACCTAATATAGGTTCACAGTCAATAACATCTTCCCCGTCTAGAGTAAGTATGAGTCGCAGAACACCATGCATTGACGGGTGTTGTGGACCCATATTGACTATCATGAAGTCGTTTTTTGTTGTCGGTATATTCATAGGGGTTTCCTCGATTCATTCTTGCATGAATTACTGAAAACGAAAAGAAGTTCATAAAAATTCAAGATCTGATAAATCAACTAATAAAATAATAATAAAAAAAGACTTTTCAAATTAACGAATTTTTGATTCCCGAATATCTAAACGGCCAATTAATTCTTTATAACGTACTCTATTTTTCTTTGCCAAATAAGACAATAGTCGTTGGCGTTTTCCTAGAAGTTTCCGTAAACCCCTTTGAGATAAATAGTCTTTTCTATGCAATTTCAAATGGAAAGTAAGTCCTCGTATCTTATTAGTAAAACTTATTATTTGAAATTCAACGGATCCCTCCTTTTCTTCTTTGTCGTCTTGTGAAATAATTGAAATGAATGAAGTTTTTACCATAAAATGAAATTCCCCTCTCTTTTTAATTTTAAGATAATTTTATTGATCAGTAATAATAAATAACGAGATATTAAATAATAATGTTAGTTCATTTTAATATGACAAATATACCTTTACTGAATTTTCAATCGTGGATATATCTGTATCCTTATAATACTAAATCGACTGGCATTATTGGTATCAAACCAATAACGATTTATACAAGCTAAATCTTCTAATCGATAGTTGGGCCAAAGAAAAAGCTTTAATTTAATTAATTTATTTCTATCTTTATTATCACTATCAAAATGTTTGCTTTTATCTACAATGTGATCACAGCTCTTTACGCTAGTATCGTTGAAATTTTTGGCATTTATATTAATATCTTTTTTATTTTTTGAATTCAAAGAAATTAGAATTCTCAATTCTCTGCGATGTTTAGGGGATAAAAGGTTTTCAAGAACAAATAAATCATAATCATTTTTGTCCCCATTTCCAGTTATCTTTTGATGTCTTTCAATAGTAGATTCATCTAAATTCTTTTTATCAACAAAATTTTGCTCTCTGTATCTTTGATTAATTTGCTGTTTGCTCTTATGAATCAATAAAGGACTTATGGTTTGATACATAATAGATTTTCCATCATTTTTTACCGACAGACGGGTTGGTTCGATAATCAATATTCCCCCTTTTATCAATTCTGTAAAAATTAAATTTTTCTGAATCGTCAGAATATCTAAACTCAATTCCCCTCTTTGAATAGAGGATATAAAAATTTCTCGTGGATTTGCCAGTCTAAGCAAGAGACAATAGACTTTGATATTATTGATTAGTTTTTTATTTAAAGAACCATCCCACCGTAATTGAAAGCCTAAATACCTTTTTTTGAAGAAATTAAGTTTTGCTTCCTTATTCCTTTTGGATTTACCTTTTTTCATGTCTGATCCTACATATTCTTCTTTAACATCCTTTTCTCGATTTGCAAAAATTGATCTAAGATCCGCTTGGTCTTTTGATTCTTTTTGTTCATGGTTTCGATTCTCTAATTCAATGGATTTTTTTTCATTTGATGATAGAGATATAAAAATATTTTTATTGTTCTTTCCGTTGATTTTTTTCTTTTTATTGTGACTAACATTTGCATTTTCATTCAACTTGAAATTGAAAAGAAGTAAATTTATTGGTACTGCCCATGGTTTTTTCTTATATACGTTGTAAAGTATCACAAATTTTGGAAAGAACCAACGTTCTAGTTCTAAATTTGATATGGGATTTTTTAGTATTTCGTCATCGTCATTCATTCCCATCCAATCAAAAGGTTTTTTTTTTTTATTGGATGAATTAACTTCTTGATTTGGGCAAATCGTAAGAAAAAAAAGATCTTTATTATCAAATTTATCAATTATTTGATGTAGATTATTTACAGTCTTAGTATTGTTTTTTGTTCTAGTATTGATCCAAGACTCAATATTGGCCTTCTTTCTAAGACAAAAATGGAAAATTCTCCAATCAAAATATTTTCTATCCGGGTTTTTCTCCATATTGATAATATCATCTTTTCCTAGATAATTGTTGATAGAGATACCTCCCAACATATCAAATACTTTGCTTTTTTTTTTATTTGTCTTGTAATTAGAAGAAATTTCTTGCTTATTATTGACTTGTAATGGTAATCCATAAATGGATGAGTCTTTCTTATCTTCAGAATTAATAAATTGATACGAAAAAAGATTAAATTTATAGTATTTTTGAAATTTTTCTTTTCGTTTTTGGTTCGGTAATGAATCTACTTCAAAACTTTTTTGTTTTTCGTAATGAATTACTTGGTCTTTTTTATATAAGTTCCATTTGTTTAAATCTTTTTTTTGAACTATACCTCGCTCATTGATTCTAATTTGCCGTTTTTGTGGCATTAATTTGTACCAGTAAATTTGAGATAAATTATATTTATATTGATAATGGCTCTTTAACCAGTTTTTCCATTGATTCATTACAGAATTTATAAAGCTAAAGTTTGTATCTTTTAATTTTGATTGAAATAATCCTTGGGCTCCAAAATAACCTTTTATTTCATTTTTCAGAAAGGGAAATGCTTTGTGATATTGAAGGACAAATCGTAATTTATATAAGTTAATAACTTGAGTTTGTGATAATTTAAAAAATACATATGCTTGTGACAAAGAGGCTGTGTCAGAAAAAATATGTAAATTATTATTAATAAGACTACCATTACTATAATTAAATGACTTTTTTATAATTGAAATAAAATGAATTTGATTTTTATTTGTTTTATCAATTCTTTTAGGATTTTCTTTATTGTTGTAAATGTATTTATTAATAGTTTTTCTTGTTGATTCAAAAAAAAACTGTATATTAATCCTCAGAATCTTAATGATAACTAGAAAAATATTTATATATATTCTTTCAATCAAAATTTTTGTAAAAAAAGATGATTTATGCACTAATTGAGCATTGCTTCGCTGTAATATCCGCGAAATATTTTTTAATGATTTTAAGCTTTTAGCATTGGAACTTAGTTTGTTACGACTAATATTTATCTTTGAAATTATAACACCTTTTCTCTTTTCTTTTGTAATTTTTTCTATTTGATTTCTGATTGTCTTTGTTCTGACATTCAGATCTTTCATTTTTTTTTTTTTCAATGAATGATTTATCCAATCCATAGTTGGAATGGACCTTTTATGGCTCGTTTGAGTAACGGTTGTCGAATCTTTTTCGTTTTTAGTTTCATTCAATTCATATATTTCTCTAAATCCAAATAGTGGGCTTTTTGATTTTGAAAGTTTATTTATTTTTTCTTTTAAAATTGTTAAACCCAGAAAACTATTTTTTTGAAACTTTATAATTTGTTTTCTAAATTTTTGAAAGATAGGTTCAAAGGGGGAAAGTCCTTTTTTTGGAGAACCAAAAGGAAACTCAGTTTCCATCCCAAAAACTGTTAAAAAACAAAAATCATTTTTTTGTCTTTTCTTTTTCATTTCATTTTTATGGAGAAATTTTAGCTTCGATTTGTGCCAAGGTTTTAGACGAAAAGGAAATAAGATCTTTATTTGAATACCATCCGTTAACCAGTTTTTAGGAAATTCTGTTTCTGATAATTGAACTCCATTATAGGTGCATTTCACATGCATTTCTCTTTTCCAATCCTTTAAATCCTCGGACCATTCGGGAAGTTGAAAAAATAGCATACGAATGGTATTTTTGGCTATTATTAATGAAGGTAATAGAATATATTTTCTAAGAATTGATTGGATTACTAAAAGACTACCTCTTATTATTTGAGCAAAAAAAATGTTATCCCAGGTTTCAGCTAGTTCTACCCGAACCTTTTCTTCTCTTTTGTCTTTTTCTCTTTTTGTTTGGTTCTCTTCCTTTTTCTCATTTTCCTTTGTTTTGTCTTCTGTATAAGTATAATCTGAAATTGCAAATTCTGTATTTTTACATATCCAATTTCTAAACACGATTTTCATGAGTTCGGAAATATCAAAAGAAAAAAGAAGAAATTTGTCTAGTCTCTCCAAAAAAAGAGGTGAATGTACATTTGCTTGAAAAAGTTTCCAAATGGTAGTTTTGCGCCTTTGTGTTCGCATGGAGCCTTTTATTATATTTCGGCGAAAGTCTGATTGTTGTGAATAACGTATCAAAGCCATTTCTTTTGTTTGATCAGAATTAGTTGTATCTTTGGCTTTAGAATTATTTTTATTATAAGTATCAGTATTTTGGTGATTATTAGTAAAAATCACTACACGTTTGGCTTTTCGTGAACGAATCTCATGATCCTTTGCTGCGTTTTCTTTCTTTTCACTCTTTTGTTGTTTCAACTCGCTGATTAATTTGTATGACCATAGAGGAATTTTTTTATTTATTTCTTTTATTGCAATAGATTGCATTGTTTTATTATTGTAATCTGTTATAACTCCATCGAATAAATATTTCAAAATTTTTATTTGATTTTCTAAATCCATTTTTTCGTCTTTGTGATCAAATTCATTAATTAAGTGTAAGAAATAACTAATTTTTGTTAAAAATGATTTTTGATTAAATGTATCTATTTTTTGTTCAAATTCTTGAAAATGAAAATTAGTAAAAAGAAGGATAAGATGAATTTTATTTATCCAAAGCATCCCTATGTAATTTTTTATGGAAATTTCATTTATTATTGAGGATGAAAAAAAGCATTTGACTCTTGCGCGGTAAGGCCCGTTTAATAAAGGATCATATATTTTAGGTAAGTATTCTTTTTTAGTTTTATCATTACACAATCTAGTCCTTTTTTCTAGTGTATTCAGAGCAAGAGAGCCAGCTTCTACTCTATTTCTAAACTCGTTACTTAGGTTTTTCTTTTTTTGTTCATTGTTAAAATTCCAATTATTATACAATTCATCAGAGGCGAGTTTTTCTATTGTGAACAGAGACATTTTTCTTTGTATTATTTCAAAAAAAGTTGACAAACTGGGTGGATACGTAAAAGATATTCTTTCTTTTCCATCACTTTGACATGTATAAAAAAAATATTGTGACATCTCTTTTTTTACAGCATTCTTAAATTCATCGTTTTTTATATATCGAAATGGACAATTCCAGCGTTTAGAGTCGAAAAGAATAGTTACAAGAGGTTTTTCAAACCAAAATTTATCCTTATCTTTGTTATCTAACAAAAT